GAAACATCCAAATCAAAGCCTTATTTATCTTAACCTTAGGTTAATTTACTTTGTCGAAAGATAGTAAAATTGTCAGAACCTTTAGTTAGGTTTTATTTTGACGCGAATAATATTCGACAACAAGCAATTCTTTTATTTTCAAACCGATCGATTTACTATCTATATCTATTATTTGATTGACTAATCCTTTATTTTGTAAACGGTAAAGAGTCAAATGTTTTGGCACAGGGGATGAAACGAGAGAATTTTGAATCAAAGCTCTGGATTTTTTTTCATCCCTTGATGTAATAATATCTCGGGGTTTGCAACGATAACTTGGTATATCTACTATACGACCATTAACTAAAACATGTCTATGGTTAACTAATTGTCGGGCTCCAGGAATGGTCGAAGCCATACCCAATCGAAAAAGTATGTTATCCAAACGCATTTCAAGTAATTGTAATAAAACTTGACCGGTCGGCCCCTTGGCTTTGCCAGCGATACGAACGTATTTAAGTAATTGTCGTTCTGTAAGACCATAATGAAAACGCAATTTTTGTTTTTCTTCTAGACGAATACAATATTGAGATTTTTTCGGGAAACGCGGTTGGTTTATATGATCAGTTTCGATTTTAGGACTTTTATTAGTTAGTCCTGGTAAAGCTCCCAGACGGCGTATTTTTTTGAAACGAGGTCCTCGGTAACGCGACATAAAGACTCCTTATGCTTAATTTATATTGCTTTGTTTTTAAATTTCATTTTATATAATAAACTTAAACTAAAACTCAACTAAATGCTAAATGAAGCCAAATCGACGCAAGTATTGTACTCGAAAGAATAAGAAGATGAATTATAGAAATATCCAAAACCTCTTCTATTATTCTTCTATTATTCTTTTATTATATATTATATAGAAAAAATAAAGACTTTTGTTGACATAGTTAGAAGTTCCTAGTAACATAATTAAGATAAAAAAATTAGTAATCTTTGGAAAAGGAGAAACGTTTTTCAATATTCTTTTGATTAAAAAAAAAGGATAGTATCAATCATGTAAAAAATCGAATAAATAGAGAAAAGCCGGCTATCGGAATCGAACCGATGACCCTCGCATTACAAATGCGATGCTCTAACCTCTGAGCTAAGCGGGCTCGCATAACAGAAATTTGACCTGCATAGGAATTTAATAAACTAGTGGAATCATCACTATTAACTCTATTCTTTTCATTCTTAACTATTGAATTCAGAATAAATATTAATATTGAAAAGAATGGAATTTCAAATAATATAGTATAGAACATAACACTTACTATAAAAAAACGATACGATTCATTATTATATAGAATTTTTATTTTGTTTTCCCAATTCTATATTATTTATTAGATAGGAAATCTTATTAGACAGTTTTTTTTTCGTTTTTAAACGAATTTAAAACTCTTTTTATTACACTTCCATATTTTATTCCATAAAATAGAATATTCGATCCATTTCTCGATTTTATATACAATTACATATTGCGTTTTCTATAATTTCTTTTCTATTTCTATGGATTTCTATATTCTATAATAAATAGCATCTAATATCAGTTGAATCTATTTCAGATAATTATTATCTATTTTATCTAATTGTTAATTATATTAACAATTCATTCATAAAAATTAGAATGAATGAGCCATCCCTCCCCTTGCATTCAGAAAGGTGGAAGTTAAGACGAAAAAAAAGACTGCATCGTTCAAGTATTCCAAATAACATGAAAAAAATAATAAAAGGAGAAAGATATATATCGGGTATATATCAATCTATATTGAATTGCGGATACAGAAATGCTACAATCATTTTTGATTAAACCAAACACGGGTCTCCTATATATACTATAGAAAATAAAAGAAGATAGCAAAAAAGAAAAAACATTTTATCGAGAGAGAAATCCGTATCTATCCAATGAATTTAACGATTCCGTTCTAAACAAAAGAAAGGGGAACAACATCAGAATGAGATACGAATCTCAAAGCAAAAGGGGATATGGCGAAATTGGTAGACGCTACGGACTTAATTGGATTGAGCCTTAGTATGGAAACCTACTAAGTGATAACTTTCAAATTCAGAGAAACCCTGGAAAAAAAAATGGGCAATCCTGAGCCAAATCCTTTTTTTTAATCTTTGTTTGTTTTCGAAAAAAAAAGGGATAGGTGCAGAGACTCAATGGAAGCTGTTCTAACAAATGGAGTTGACTACGTTGGTAGAGAAATCCTTCTATCGAAACTTACGATACGAAAAGATGCAAGATAGCTCTATATACATATACATACGCATACATACTGAAATACTATATCAACTGATTAATAACGATTAAAATTTGTATCCTTATTTTTTTTTTTGAAAAATGGACGAATTGATGTGAATCCATTTTTCATTTTACATTGAATAAAGAATTACATATTTTTTGATCAAATCATTTCCTCCATAATATGATAAATCTTTTGAAGAACTGATTAATCAGACGAGAATAAAGATAGAGTCC